AGGAACTGGCCCTACCACAAGAATATTTTTTTTAGTGGGACGGTAGTTCTGAAAAGACAGATTGCCTATCTTTTCTTTTAGCTCGGGCGAAATACGATCGGGGGGGGCTAATTCAAACCCCTCTGGTAAAATAAGAACGGCCCCTACATTCAAAGCCCCCTTTTTACCATTAGCAAGAACTTGTTTTAGTTGCATATCATAAGGAATTTTAACAACTGCTTCAAATACAGTATCAGGAAGTACCGCCTGTGGAACCTCAATATCCACGGGTTTATTAGCTAAATGGCAATTGGCACATACAATACGACCAGTTGCTTCTCGTGGATTTTCAAAACCCTGCTGCGCAAAAATGGGATATGCATTTGAAATGGATGCCCGAGTTATTATATATATCATGAGCGATACGGAAATGAATCGAGTAATCTCTTCCTTTATCGAAGAAAAGGTATTTCTAATTTGCATGGTCCAATCGTTGATCCCGAAAATTTCTACAATAAGATTTGGTAGGTCACTAGTATAGTTCCCTATCCACGATTCTGCTATTTACTGAAATAATTTTACTGGAATATAGGAGGAATTCTCTACATGGGTAGAAAGAGTAAGGTAAGTACGACCTTGAATGCTTTGCTTATGTACTACATCCGAAGCATTCAAATTGGATCAGTGAATCGTTTTTCAGTCATTCATTGAATGATAAATCACTACAAGTGACGGAGATACGCGATTTAAATACCGAAAAATCCAATATTTAAAAATTGTATCTAGAATGACTGGAAAAGTGGAAACAAGACCAGATATAATTTGATCATTATGAGCAAATCCAAAATCGTTGTAGACATAGCCAATCATTAGTTCCCAACCGTGGGGCGAATGGAATCCGATACATAAATCGGTTACTAAAAGAATAGAAAAGGCTTTTATTGTGTCGCTTAAATTATATAGGAATTCTTGAACCCAAGAGTTAAGAATAACAAGTTCTTCATTACCCAGAATAGAATAACCACTTAGAATAACGAAACAGATTATATTTGTCGAGAAGTGCAAAATCGTATGGATATGATCCTCATCGTGCATCTTGATTAATTGGATTGTTTCTTTGTGGAACCCTGCACGAAGCTTTTGTAGATGTCTTTCCGGGAATTCCTTTATCATTTCGTCCAAAAGGAATAGTTCCTCTAATTCTATGAATTTCTCTAGAGTACTCTTTTCTTGAATATCATTCAAGAAAATTGCGGGTTGCCTAGTATTCCCCCAATTAGTAATCCAAGATTCCAGACTTTTATTAAATGAGAGAGAGATCCACCAGGGCAAAAATAGTAAAAATACTATAGATGAAAGATATCGAAGGGGAATGGATGCGTTCTTTTTTGTCATTTTTTCATCTGTGAATTGGTAATGAATCCACCTCATCCGTTGACTCTATTCGATCTAAAATTTCTATCAAGCATGAGCTCTATTCTAAAGTATCGCGCCTATGAATCGAGTCTCTGTTTTTTAGTTGTGATTCGGCGGTTAGTCCTTGAATTTAGTGTCGAAAAAATACAGAAATAGAAAAAGAATCCATTTCGAATTCGAATGAAGAAATAATAAAAAAATATTGTTTCCAGATATCTCAATTGATCAAATATTCGCAGCAATTGACCCTTTTCGATGAATGCTCGAAGGATTCAAATAATGAATATTATTCGGATTTCGAAATGAAAGAACTTCCTTTCTATTAAGAATTAAAATATCAAATATTTCAAAAAAAAAATTTCGCTGGCTACTCAAAGCATAGTCCAGGAATATTTGAGAGAATCTTCTGAAGAATATTGTGATGATCAAAAATGAGTGGCAAAAAAGACAGAAAAGTTATCATTATAAGAGATCAATTGTTTGTTCATTAAGAAAGACAAAAGAAAATAGAGATAATTTACAAGATATGATCGATCCATATCTAACGTATCAATTCAAAATATTGAAAAGAAAAAAAAAAGATAAATTAGTTAAATGTTTTGATATATGAAATCAATCTATTATTTCTATTTCGCTTTGTTACCTCTTTTGTTACTGAATTGAGTTGAGTGGGGATTTCCATACGCAAAAAAAAACAAATTTTTTTTGCAGACAAAAACGGTTTCGTTTTATGTTATGGCCGTTCCGTACACGTTTGCCTTGCTTTGGCCCGACTGAGCGTGAGCGTTCTGAAGAAACTTCAATTAAGATTAAGTAAGTTATGCTATAGAAAAAAGAGGATTCTTGGGTTTGTTCCTCCTGCTAAGAAAGCATTTACTCTTCAGTTCATTTTTCAAAATACTTCAATTGGTACACGCAAGAAATAGGCCAATTCCGCAGCCTTTTGCTCAATTTCTCGTGGAGTCAAATTCTCATCAGTACGAGTCAAGGGAATAGCCCCCAGGCCTCTTATTTCCATATAAAGGACACGACGAGCATAAATACCCTCTTTAACTTCTATTCTGATGGACTGAATATCTTTCATAAGGAATCGTAGAAAGATGCGGCGATTTTTTCCAGGAAATCCCCAACGAAAAATACACACTATTCCTTCTTTTCTATCAAATCGATCATAACCGCTACCTACATTCCATGTAATTGTGCACCACAAATAGGAACTAATAAAGAGACCCGCGATCCCATAGAAAGACATCACGATCCCTTGTGGGAAAAAATTGATTTGCTGAGACGGAAATAAAGATAGTAAATTCCTATCAAGATAACTAGAAATTCCAACCAAAAGGAATCCTAATGAACCGAAAAAAAGGATAAAGGCCCAGCAGAAATTACTTGTTTTGCGAGATCCTGCTATAAATTCTATCCATATATATTCTGATCGCCAACTCATACATACTAGATCCAGTTGCATTTTATTGGAATTGAGGGAATAACCAAAATCAATTTGACTTTCCTTTTTTTGTTCCCGAAGTAACTCTCATCAACTAGTACTATTCCGATGTGAACTTTTAGCAGTAATTCATCGAATTGGTTAGATATAATAAAAAAAGAGCATCCGTTTCATAGGATTCAGCTACATACATAGAGATACGTGGGTTTAAATTTCAGATACGAGCTCGGATCCCGACCTATTTTTGAAAGAAAGTAGATAGAATTCATTTACCCATATATATATATCATATTTACGCATGCATAAGAGCTCTTTTATTTATGTTCGAAGAAAGCCACCTGTTATTGTTATACAATATTCTACTAAATTGATATCCGTGTTCGCTATAAGTCTTGAAAAAAAAAAATTAGATGAGATTTGACCACGTCGGATTTAAAAAATCTTATTTTTTTGAACATGAAGAAATAAGGAAGCCATTGCAATTGCCGGAAATACTAGGCCCACTAAAGGCACAAAAATAGAGGGTAAGTTGTTGAGAATTGTCATAGAATGGGTACCTCAATTTAATATTTGTACCTGTTATTGTTATAAAGATATCTTATAATAATTATAATTCATATTCTAATTCGTATAGAAGTATATCTAAATGAGTATATATAATAAGTGCAAGGAATGTAGAACAAAATAAACGGACTTATTCATCTTTCTACATGAAATTCGTTTTATTTCCCTTGCCTCCGAATTCTAAGGAAGAATTCGCTTTTTATGTTGTTTTGTTGATAGAGGTTTACTGATTACTAATCAGTAATAGCGGTAAAAAAAAAATTATCTGCATGATTCTTTCGACAATTCAATCTTATGTCACCACAAAAAAAATTTCACTTAAGACTCTACTTGATTTAATTTTTATTCAAAGGAAAAAAGGCGTGGAACTGAAATAACTCACTCAGAACACCTTTTAAAGGATTACGTGGTACGATTGGATCGAATAAGCCCTTATCGAATAAATATTCAGCCGTTTGTGAACCTTCAGGTACTGCCTTATTCAATGTTTGTTCAATTACTCTTTTACCCGCAAATGCAATATAAGCATTAGGTTCAGCAATAATGATATCCCCCAACATACCAAAACTAGCTGTCACCCCACCAGTAGTCGGCGATGTAAGAATTGATACATAGAATAACTTTTTATTGGATTGATAATCATATAAAGCGGAAGATATTTTAGCCATTTGCATCAAGCTCAAACTTCCTTCTTGCATGCGTGCTCCTCCGGAAGCACACACTAGAATAAGAGGTAAAAATTGATTGTTAGCATACTCGATCAAACGGGTGATTTTCTCCCCTACTACGGATCCCATACTACCCCCCATAAACTGAAAATCCATAACCCCAATTGCGATGGGAATCCCATTTAGTTGACCTGTACCTGTTTGAATAGCCTCCGTTAATCCTGTCTTTCTTTGATAAGAATCAATACGATTTTGATAAGGTTCCTCTTCAGAATGAAATTCAATGGGATCCAGAGAGACCATGTCGTCATCCATCGGATCCCAAGTACCTGGATCAACCGAAAGTTCGATTCGATCGGAACTAGTCATTTTCAAATGATATCCGCATTGTTCACAAATATTCATTTTTGACTTCAAAATCTTCTTATAATTTAATCCATAACAATTTTCGCATTGAATCCACAAATGCTTGTAGTTTTGAGTTACTTCGAGATCATTAGAACTTTCTGTTCTACTTCTAGTTAAATGACTACCATTCGGGCTAGTTTTGCTATTGGAACTCTCGCTTTCACTAATATGTCTATTTCCACTTTCACCACAAATGGAATTATAAATGTAACTGTCACTGTAATTTTCACTACTACTTAAAATGTGACTATCACGACCAATACGGATTTGAGAATGAAGATAAGAGTCAACGCAATTATTAATCTGATTATTCCAACTAGATTGAGTATCATGCATGTAACGATCATAGTCGGTATTGTCACTTTTCGATCCATTATTCCTATAATTAGAATTACGAAAAGTATAAAACGAGCTTTCTAGTTCACTCAGAAAAGAATGATCATTGTCAATCTCTAAAATTTGATTTTCAATATCAAAATATATGGAATAACTGTCCCTATTACTATCCCTAACAAAAA